AAAGATTGATTTATACAGACCGGGCCAAACCCGCTGGGTTATAGTCCGATACATAAAGAGGGAGAATTTGATGTGTCCCAACGAAGCCATAGTTTTTGGCATTATTGATGGTATAATTGATGGTATAGATGATGAAAATCTCGACAAAAAAAAGAAGAGATTTCATCCAAATCAGCGATTTTAGATTTCATCTTCTTACCGGATTTCATATTCTAACAATCTAAAAGAAGGAGGAGTTAGAAGCATTCGGATCTAAACGGGCCCCTTAGGTATATGGGTTAGTGGGACAAAAGAAAGAATTTTCCAGTATCAACGAACGATCAGTACGGGAGAATATAATGAAAAGAACTTCTATACCCAAATCTATTTCAAAAAAAATAGATATATACGCAAGACAAAGAACCTGAAATTCTCTTTGCCTTGCTTAATTTATCGTATATAATTCTACCGTGGGTTGCCCGGGACTCGAACCCGGAACTAGTCGGATGGAGTAGAGAATTTCCTTGTTCAAATGAAGTAGGGAAAAAACCCTCCCCAAACCGTGCTTGCTTTTTTAATTGCACACAGCTTTCCCTATGTATACATAGAAAATGAAGTTTCTTCCCTAGACAGGACTTCGTTCAGTTAATAAACCCTTAACTCTTACTACATAAACATAAACTTTTCATAAGAGAAATGACTGAGTAGAAGAAGTCGTTTTTTTGTATCTCTTGATCATTTATCTTTCTCATCATTTAGGAGGAATCTGCCCCTACATAGTCTAACTCCAATCATTCATGATTCGCCAAATCACTGATGGAAAGAATATCCAAAAACCAAACCCGCCCTCTAGATAACCTCCGCCAAGCGGAAAAGGCTCTTGGGAAGATCAAAGAAAGGACTTGTTCTTCCTCCTTAAGAAATTCTTCCAATAATTCCGAACCTAATTTTTTCAAAAAAGCTCGTACAGTACTTTTGTGTTTACGAGCCAAAGTTTTAACACAAGAAAGTCGAAGTATATATTTAAGTCGATACAAACTCTTTTTTTTTGAGGCCCCGCTGTAATAATGAGAAAGATTTCTGCACATACGCACAAATCGGTCAATAATATAAGAATCGGATGAATCGGCCCAAGTCGGCTTACTAACAGGCTGACCTAATGGGTTACAAAATTTCGCTTTAGCCAATGATCCAATTAGAGAAGAAATTGGAATTATTGTCTCGAACTTATTCATAGCATTATCAATTAGAAATGCATTTTCTAATATTTGACTCCGTACCACCAAAGGATTTAGTCGCACACTTAAAAGATAGCCCAGAAAGTTGAGGGAATGTTGGGATAATTGGTTTATATGGATCCTTCCTGGTTGAGACCATACATAAAAATGGCATTGCCATAACTTGACAAGATAAGATTTCCATTTCTTCATCAGAAGAGGGCTATCTTTTGAAATCTGAATAGATTTTCCTTTATATCTAACATAATGCATAAAGGGATCCTTGAAGAACCACAGACTGTGCTCAAAACGATTAGCAAAGATAGCTACAAGATCTTCCATCTTTCTATAAAAAAATATTCGCTCAAGAAGGATTCCAGAAGATGTTGATCGTAAATGAGAAGATTGGTTACGAAGAAAAAGGAGGATGGATTCGTATTGACATACATAAGAATTATATAGGAAGACGAACAATCTTGGATTTTTTTTTAAAAAAGCAGAACTCGATTTTTTTTGAATAATAAGAGTATTCCAACTCCAATATTCGTAAAGAAAGAACCGTAAAAAATGCAGAGAAGAGGCATCTTTCACCCAATAACGAAGGACTTGAACCAGAATTTCCAGATGAGCGGGGTGGGGTATTAATATGTCTGACACAGAATTTAAATGGGAGCATTTGTCCTCTAAAAAGGGAAATATTGAATGAATTGATCGTAAATTCAGAGATTTTGCGAGTGCTTTCCCTTCTAAAGAAGATACTAATTGTAGGAAAAGTGGAATTTCCACAATATCTGCAAATCTCTCTGATATCATTTGCGAATACAAATTCTTATTGTGCCCAATAAATGGATTTTGGTTATAACCTTTAGCGCAAATGATCAAATGCTTCTGTTGATACATTTGAGTAATTAAACGTTTCACAATTAGTGAACTAGATTTATTGTCATAACCTACATTTTCCAATAAAATTGATCTATTTAAACCATGATCATGCGCAAGTGCATAAATATACTCGCGAAGGATAAGTGGGTATAGAAAGTAATGTTGTTGAGATCTATCTAGTTCTAAATATCCTTGAAATTCCTCCATTTGAAACTCAATTTGAATTGAAGCAAAGGTGGGGAATTGCTTGGGTTATCAAATGATACATAGTGCGATACAGTCAAAACAAGGTATTATAGTAATAAAGAATGGATACCTCGGAGACAAGTAGGCTCATCAACGGGCTCTGTCTCCTCTCCCTTTCCCTTTAATGAAAATGAATTCAAAGAATTAATTAATTGGTTTCTGTTTTCTATAGGGTTATAGGATAAGAAGATGGTTAGAAATCCTTTATTTTTTCAACCCAATCGCTCTTTTGATTTTGGAAAAAAAGAGATTTATTTATCAATATACTGCTTCTTCTACACATTCATCTCCAACCCATAACGGGACTGTAAAATGTTTAGGACTCAAAACGATAATCCACTCATGGGAAAAGCCCTTCCCGCGTCGGGTACTACTCTCTTTTTAACCTTTACTTAGATCGGGTAATCGTTCAAATAAAGAACAGAAGCTCGTTGCTTTTTGTTTATCTAAAATTAGATTTGGACCGTAGGACGCTATCCATTTATTCACTCGACCCAACTGTGAATTCATTTTTACAAAATGCAACGAAGATTTTGTAGCGATCCGGTAAGCAGAAAAGATTCGCAGAATTCTCCATTGATAGATACGACATGCTTTTTTTTCCATTCATTCCTTTCAGGATCAGTCGTGGTCTTACAAACCCTACCGATGGTATGGACGAATTCCATGCTTCATAAAAATGTGTAAAAGATGCTAGCCGCACTTAAAAACCGAGTACTCTACCGTTGAGTTAGCAACCCCCCCAAAAAATGCACAGATACAACCGGAATCAAAAAAAAGAGAGATAAAATTGCACTAAACAATAAAAAGAAAGATGAAACTAGCAAAAACAAAAATGCTAACCAATTATGAATAGAAAAAGATCAGATGAAAATCAAAGAAATTTCCAGATAAGCCTCCTAGCGCGTATGTCATCCATTCTTATCCTTATCTACTTTTTTGAATCAAGCAGGACTTCTTGTATCACACAAAAACAACTTCTGGTATCAGAGAAAATCCAACGAACCTAGCATGTGTCCTTTTTTCTTTTGAATGAAGTAAAGTAAAAAACACAACCTATGGGACGGAGCTAAATGGATCCTTTTATACACGATCTAATCGTATTTCTTCGACACACTTTTGTCAATTATTAATCTATAATGATTATACAATAGCAATATAGAAAAAACTGGGTATTCTTTATTTTTTTAGAATACATAAAAATCGATAATGGTAATACATATATGGCCAGATGTATATGTAGTGAAGGGCCGCTTGTATTTCTACCCGTAATTCCTAATTCAAAGAAATAGCAATGTACAAAGTACAAAGATTCAGTAAATAAGATTTTATCTTTCCTAAAACAGAAAGCAAAGGTCTCCCCCCGACTGAGCGTTTCCGACAACTATTTCTTTCGATTTTGATTTACGACTGCTTTCATATTTCATTCATGGGTATATTGTATATACATCCTTTCTCTTATTCTTATTATTATTATAATATGTATATGGGTTATATGAGATTCTTATTATATGTGTTATATGAGACAGAAAAAGAAACGGCAGGATAAACTATCTCTATCATAGAAATAAGGATATGGAAAACAATCCAAGGATTCGCTAGAATGACACCGTAGACCAATTGAAAGGGATGTAGCGCAGCTTGGTAGCGCGTTTGTTTTGGGTACAAAATGTCACGGGTTCAAATCCTGTCATCCCTATCTATTATTGCTCTCCTGAGTAGTAACGAGCGATCGGTTGAGGTCGATTCAAATTAGACATACAGAATTTAAAAAAAATCTCATATTCCACATTCTGTATGATATTATATACGATATTCTATATAAACACGATGTGTTGGAGTTACAAAAAGAGTCCTCTTCTTTACAGTCTTATCTATTATGATAAGAAAACGCTCTTAGTTCAGTTCGGTAGAACGTGGGTCTCCAAAACCCGATGTCGTAGGTTCAAATCCTACAGGGCGTGGTTCCGCTCTTCTTGGATGGAAAATTAGACTGAAATTTTTTAAGAGCAATCTGAACTTGACCTCCCAGAGATAAAAGGAGGAGGTCAGGTAAGTCAAAAAAAGAAATGTTAATAAATCAAAGGCCCAACTGATCGCCGCGTCTATATTGTAAATATGCAGTTACAAATAATCCAGCCAAAGTAATAGGAATTAGACCCAAAACGATTCCAAATAGCAAAACTTCAATCATTTCAATTTCTTTGAAGAGAAAAAAAGAGAGGGAATATCTATCCATAAATATTCATCCGTATTACCCAAGAATTTGAACGACCAAGAATTTACAATTGACGCGGTAAAAAGCCCTAAAATCTATGTGAGAGAAAGATTGAGTTTTATGAATTCTGAAATTCCATGCATTTTAAATAAGTCGTATCTTGCTCAGACCAATAAATAGAGCTGAGCTTATAGTTAAAGCTGCTAGTAGAAAACCGAAATAACTAGTTATAGTAGGCATGAAGGAACTAAATGAAATCCGTTTTTTATACATATATTTAAAAAGCACTTTCCTAAGTTCCATTTTTTAAAGAAAGATATGAGGATAGGCCAAAATACCAATTGGAAGAATAATTTCAATTGGTATTCTTTGATTCATTAAGATTCTATACTCATTATAGACGTTACTAAAAACAATAAACTAGTAAGAAACACGTAAGGGTAGAAAAAGAAATCACT